GACAACGTCTATGAAGACATGTAGGTGCACTATTACGTGGTAGAGATTGAGATTTTCTCTGAATTTCTCTTATTTCTCTTTGACTCAGGGATCTGATTCTCTTGATCCTTCTGATTTTGTTTCTATGACATTCCAGATCCTCTCAATTTGTATTGGAGTATATCTCTGTCGAATCAATTGAACCAATTCCTCGTCGTCCGAGGATGACGATTGGGATTGTTCTTCTATTAATGGATCCAATCCCTCGTCGTCCGAGGATGACGATTGGGATTGTTCTTCTATGACATTCCAGATCCTCTCAATTTGTATTGGAGTATATCTCTGTCGAATCAATTGAACCAATTCCTCGTCCTCCAAATCATCCGGCTTTAATTCTTCATATAATGGATTATCCAAAATGAAATTGTAATTGACTTCCTCTCGATCTAAATCTAGATCAAATAATTGATCCAATCCCTCGTCGTCCGAGGATGACGATTGGGATTGTTCTTCTATGACATTCCAGATCCTCTCAATTTGTATTGGAGTATATCTCTGTCGAATCAATTGAACCAATTCCTCGTCCTCCAAATCATCCGGCTTTAATTCTTTATATAACGGATTTTCAAGAATCGGTCTATTGATATTGACTTTTTCTCGATCTAAATCTAGATCAAATAAAGGATTCCAGCGATTTCGTTTCAGTGTTGCCAAAGCTGCCAGAGTATGGAAAGATCCTTTTTGTTTCTCTGCAAGTGGAACCCTTCGTTTGGTAGTACCTAATATATTAGCCTGACCTTCCTTAAGCGACGATAGCATGAAACGACCATCATGTAAACTACGACTTTGGCGGATAAAGGAAACAGATCTCCATTCATGTTTATTAGTTATAGGTTCGATTTCAGTCCTGTTAGTATCTCGATAAAAATAACAAGTAGGGTCAGGTATAATGGTTGATATCCGAGTAGTTGATATCCTAGACCAAACGACTATAACTCGATAAGATCGAGCTGCTATTACCAAAGATAGTAGAATTCGAATGCTTTTTACTAAAAAAAGCACTTTTTCTTTTATAACAAAAAGTTTCATTCTTCTTTTGAAAAGAATTTGAAGTCTTCTTTTCACGATCCGTATTTTTCTTTCTAGGTCTTTTTTCATTTTGTTTATTCTCCCATTTAGGATTACAAGATTTTAATTACATATATATTAACTCTAAAAACCATCTATGTCAAGCCCAAAAATACTCCTTTTTCTCTTTTTTTTTCTTCCTTTTTTGCATCTCCTCTAAAAAACAGGTCTAAATACATCATAACATGGAACCAAGGCCCTTGTTGAACCTTGGTATTTATCAAATTGAATAAAATAAAGAAACTTCCTTCTTTATTTCCTTTTTTGCATCTCCTCTAAAAAACAGGTCTAAATACATCATAACATGGAACCAAGGCCCTTGTTGAACCTTGGTATTTATCAAATTGAATAAAATAAAGAAACTTCCTTCTTTATTTCCTTTTTTGCATCTCCTCTAAAAAACAAATTACTCAAAAAAGTAGTTTTCTTTTTACAATAAAAAGTAGAATTCTTCTTTTGAAGATTTTTTTTTTTTACCTATCACAGCTGATTACTGCATTTTTGTTTTGTATGCTAAAGCATGAATTAGTAACTGCATTGTTTCGAACTTTCTATTTTTGCAATGGGATATGTACGGAATACCCATGAATAAATAGGATCAAACCTGATTCCATGATATTTCCATAAGATTCCTATTCTTAAGCAAAGCCCCGAGCGAGAGGGCTTAGCTGATCATGATTTCTTTTTTATCTTTTTTTTCCTTCGAGAATGTGCAAAAGTTCTACTTGACTCTGCCATTTTAAGAGTCTCCTCCTTTTTGCGTATGGAATTGCAACGCTTTTTTAAAGAAGCATCTATTAATTCGGAACTTAATTGTGAAATCATACTTGTACCCGAACGCTTTCGGGATCCTCCTATTAACCAACGAATGGCAAGTAATATTGCTTGTGAGAATTTCAATTTAATAGGGACTCTATAGACTTTTGCAGTCTTTCCCCTTTTTCGTTTTCTTGTTTTTACTCCTACGCCGGGAATTACTCTACTTATTGCTTGACGTAAAACATATACTGGATTTTGTTTTGTCTGTTGTCTAATATCTATCCCGGCTCGATAGAAAATTTGATAAGCCAATGATTTTTTTCCGTGTTTCATCATACGGTTAACCAACATGTTAACGACTCGACTACGACAAAATGGATCGAATTTCGCAGTTTTTTTTTTTGCAGGACCTCGACGTGACATGAGGGTGAAAGATGTTCAAGAATCCGTTTTCTTTTTATAAGGACTAAAAACGAATCAATTTTTTTTTTTTTTTTGCTTTTTGACCCCATATTGTAGGGTGGATCTTGAAAGATAGGAAAGATCTCCCTCCAAGCCGTACATACGACTTTCGTCGAATACGGCTTTCCACAGAATTCTATATGTATCTATGAGATCGAGTATGGAATTCTGT